TCGGGAATATCCCCATTTATAGGTCCGATATCCGTATCATGAAAGGTCCGACAGGTTTTCGAATCCTTCATTTGAAAAAATGGAAACCCTTCGATCAGGATACTTCCGAAAAATCGAAGATCAATCGAGGAGCCATATCACCATTTTTCTTCAACAGGAAATCTTTTGATAACACGGATTCTTCCTATTTCTCAAGGATATGCCACCATCAAGACAATTGGCTGAATCCCGTGAAACCATTTGATAGAAGTTCCTTGATATCTGCTTTTTATAAAGCAAATCGACTTCGATTCTTGAATAATCTACATCAGTTCCCTTTCTATTGTAAGAAAAGATTCCCTTTTTATGTGGAAAAGGCCCGTATCAAGAATTATGATTTTACATATGGACAATTCTTGAATACCTTGTTCATTCGCAACAAAATCTTTTCTTTGTGCGGCGGTAAAAAAAAACATGCCTTTTTGGAGAGAGATACTATTTCACCAATCTTGGACAAATCTTTCCATTTTCCAATTCGATACGACCCGTTCGTTCGTAGTTATTCGATCGCAGACATTTCTGGAACACCTGGAACAGAGGGACAAATAGAAAATTTGGAAAGAACTTATTGTCAACTTCTTTCGGATATGAATCGATCTGATTCAGAAAGGGAGAACTTGTATCAGTATCTCTTAAACATGGGTTTGACTCACATTGCATGCGCAGACATTTCTGGAACACCTGGAACAGAGGGACAAATAGAAAATTTGGAAAGAACTTATTGTCAACTTCTTTCGGATATGAATCGATCTGATTCAGAAAGGGAGAACTTGTATCAGTCTGAAAAGAGGAAAAAACGGAATCTTGGTCTAAAGAAACGCGTTGAAAAAGCGGAGATGGATAGAATCCTTCGACGAGATACTGCTTTTTCAATTCTCTCAAAATGGAATCGATTCAAAAAATATATGCCATGGTTCCTTACTTCGACAGGGTACAAATATCTAAAATTTCTATTTTTAGAGACCGTTTCAGACCTATTACCGATACTAAGTAGCATTCAAAAATTTGTATCCGTTTTTCGTGATATTATGCATCGATCAGGGCGAATTCTTAAGAAAAAGTTGGGTCTTCCCCAATGGGATCTGATAAGTGAGATTTCGAGTAATTGTTTACCTAATTTTCATTTTCTTCTGCCCGCAGAAATGATTCATCAGCCACCATTGATATGGACACATCTGATATCCCCAAATGTTGGGGAGTTGGTCTATTCAACCGTTTTCCTTCTTCTTGTTGCTGGATATCTCGTTTGTACACATCTTCTCGTTACTTCCCGAGCCTATATTGAGTTACCGACAGAGTTCGAAAAGGTCAAACCCTTGATGATTCCATCATACATGATTGAGTTACAAAAACTTCTGGATAGGTATCCTCCATCTGAACGGAATTCTTTAAAGAATCTCTTTCTAGTTGCTCTGGAACAATTAGGAGATTTTCTAGAAGAAATACGCAACATGCTGTGGGGTGGTGGTCCCGCTTATGGGGTCAAATCAATACGCTCTAATAAGAAATTTTGGAATATCAATCTCATCGATCTCATAAGTATCATACCAAATCCCATTAATCGAATCACTTTTTCGATAAATACAAGACATCTGAGCCATAGAAGTAAGGCTCTTTTTTGGTTTCTAATAAAAAAAAAAAACGTGAACAGTGATTGGATTGATGATCCAATAGAATCCTTTATCGCGACCAGTGAGTTGGTTGAGGATAAAGAAAGAGATTTATTCCGTCATTTCGTCACCTTAACGACAGAAAAAAGGATTGATCAAATTCTATTGAGTCTGACTCATAGTGATCATTTATCAAAGAATGACTCCGGTTATCAAATGATTGAAGAGCCGGGAGCAATTTACTTACGATCCTTAGTTGACATTCATAAAAAGTTTCTAATGAATTATGAGTTCAATGCACTCTGTTTAGCGGAAAGACGTATATTTCTTGCTCATTATCAGACAATCACTTATTCAGAAACCTCGTGTGGGGCGAATAGTTTTCATTTCCGAAAACCTTTTTCGCTCCGCTTAGCCCTATCCCCCTCTAGTGGTATTTTATTGATAGGTTCTCTAGGAACTGGACGATCCTATTTGGTCAAATACCTAGCGGCAAACTCCTATCTTCCTTTAATTAGGGTATTTCTGAACAAGTCAACGGTTAACCAGTATAAGTTTCGGGATTTGCCTATGGATGAGGATTTTTGTGAGGATTTTGATTTCGATAGTGATGACGCTATTGATGTTCGTGAGGATATTGATGAGGATATTGATGAGGATATTGATGTTCATGATATCATCTTTGATACGGAGTGGGAGACTCGAAAGAGCATGAATATGTATATGATGCCGGAACTAGACAAAATTTATATCGCCCTTCAATTCCAATTCGCAAAAGCAATGTCTCCTTGCATAATATGGATTCCAAACATTCATGAGCTGGATGCGAAGGAGTCGAATTACTTATCCCT